CTGAAATGTGTGATAACCTTGAAATGTGGATTCTCGAATAATGTCACGTCATCATTGAATTATGGTTATAATAATCATAATTAAACCTAAGGCTAAAAGGGCTAAAGAATAGCCGTGGAATCAGGCAGCTAGACCAACTGTTAGACAAAAAGCTCCCATTGAACCAGTTAGAGGTCAGGGTCTAAATTCTACTAGGTGAAAAGGGTTCCGAATCATGTCAATGTTGATAACACTTTGTAATTGTAATTGTATGGTATGGGAAAATTTGTATTTGTATACTTATATATATATATATATATATTTATATATATATATAAATATATATATATATATATATATATTAAATAAAAAATAAAATTACAGATAAGTAGTGTATAAGCACAGTTAATTTTCATTTAACTAGAATATAAATATATCTATCTGAATTTTTTTAGTATAATAGTACAATTGCTTTCCAAGCAAAAAGTTTAATTTAATTTAAAAAAAATAGATTAAAAAGTAGTGTAAATAGCCCATAGGAATTTGAATCCTAAAGTAAAAATTAAATTTTTCTTTTTAGAAAAATGCTAGGTTAAAAAAACTCTAGACCTTCAAAGTCTATAATGAATATTTATTCGTATTTTAGTTAGATGACTGAGTATAGGTGATAAATTGTAAATTTATTAATAAGAAAATTTCTTTCTAGCTACCACTAACTCTATAGGTTAAAAAGATCATTAAATTGCAAATTTAAAGGTACAATTTTGTTAGGGTTTAGTAAAATAAGCTAAGTAAGCTAATGGGTTCATACCCCATATATGAGTAAAACTCTTTTACTAAAAAATTTGGTTTTGGTTTAAAGTTAGTTTTATTTATTAGAAACACATGGTAGTTTTGCGAGGCTGTAAATAATAATCTTTTTTAGAAAATTTAAAGAATTTTTTTTTAGTGATTATTTATATTAAAGAGATTAATGATATAATTTACAACTCCAGTGTTTGATATTAAAAATTAAAGAAATTTAGATTTAGAAATTAATAATTAGGCTAGTTAAATTTGTGCCAGCATCTGCGGTTAAACAAAGAGCTTTAATTAATTTTTTTGGTTATAAGACGGATATTAATTAATTTTGTATTAGATTATATTTATGTATAGAGGTAAAATTCTTTAACAATGTTATAATTAATTGCTAATTTTTTTATAATCTGTGAAAATTAAGATTAAAACTGGGATTAGATACCCCATTATTTTAAAATTAAATTTTTTTTCACCTGAGTATTACGAGTAAAGACTTAAAACTCAAAAAACTTGGCGGTACTTTAAATTCGTCTAGGGGAACCTGCCCTGTAAATGATAATCCGCGTTTAACCTTACTTTGTAAATTAATAAATTTATTTTATTATTAGCTTGTATACTTCCGTTTTAAGTTAATTCTTAAAGAAGATAAAATTAACTATTTAATAGTAATTGTTTTTATATCAGGTCAAAGTGCAGCTTATAACAGAGTAGAGGTGGGTTACAATTTTAAAATAAATTTTCGGTATAAAAATGAAAGTTTTTGTTTAAGTAGGACTTAGAAGTAATTTTAATTTATGAATATTAAAATGAATAAGACTCTAAAGTGTGTACATATTGCCCGTCACTCTCCTTTCTTAGGAGATAAGTCGTAACATAGTAGGGGTAGCTGAAGCTGTTCCTTAAAACGAAGCAAATTTTTGCATTTCATTTACACTGAAAAGTTTATCTGTGATAGATCGTTTTAATTATTTTTAAAGAATAAGGAGTATGTTGATAAATATAATTTGAATTAGTAGTATAATTGAAGTTTTAGTTTTTTTAGTACTGCAAGGGAAAAATAATATTATAAAGTATTAGTTAAATTTAGTACCTTTTGCATTATGGTTTAACGAGATTGCCTAATGAATATTAATTTCTAGAAATAAAAAGAGCTATATTTAAACTAGACTAATGTTGCAAAATTTTTTTGATTTAATTATAGAAGTGAAATGCTTTTCGTTTTTTATGATAGCTAGTTAAAAGATAAGGATATATAAGTATTAAGTAAAATAAAATGTAGTAGTTTTTTTTTATTTTTTTTTTATAAAGGCTAAGCTTTATAAATTGGAGTATAATAATTTTAATTTTATTATGTAAGCTTAATAGTAGTTATCATAGTTATTGTTTTTTGACAAAAATTAATTTAATTTTATGAAATATCTCTTTTTTATCTTTTTTTTTTATAAATTTATTATTTTAGATTTGTTTATGTTGAAATGAGTATTTGTATATTCTTTTTCTTAGGTTTATAAAGAGGAGGAAAAATAAAAAGTTTTATTATAAATATAAGAAAGGAATTCGGCAAACTTTTGCTTCGCCTGTTTACCAAAAACATCGCTCTTTGTGTATATTAAGATAAGGAGTCGTGCCTGCCCAGTGATAATTTTAACGGCCGCAGTACCCTGACTGTGCTAAGGTAGCATAATCATTTGTCTTTTAATTGGAGACTGGAATGAATGGCTTGACGGAGTAAAGCTGTCTCTCTTATATTATTTAGAAATTAATTTTTAGGTGAAGAAGCCTAGATTTTTTTAAAAGACGAAAAGACCCTGTCGAACTTGAGGTTAGGTTGATATTTATTTTTTAGTAGAATTAGTTTTCAATTTTGCTTTTGATTGGGGCGATAAAAGAACATAAGTAGCTTCTTTTTTTTAGTATAATTTTTAAATTAAAATGATCCAAAGGTAATGAAAAAAGAAAAGTTACCGCAGGGATAACAGCGTGATTTTTCTGGAGAGTTCAAATTGAAGGGAAAGATTGCGACCTCGATGTTGGATTAGAATATCTTTTTGGTGTAGCAGCTAAATATAGAGGGTTTGTTCAACCTTTAAATTTCTACATGATCTGAGTTCAAACCGGCGTAAGCCAGGTTGGTTTCTATCTTTAAAATTAATTGAAAGTATTTCAGTACGAAAGGACCAAATATTTAAAATAATTTTTTATTAAATAGTTAAGTTAGCAAAATGAGTGCGAGTAATTTAGAATTACTAGATAAGATTATGTGTCTTACTTAATACTAAAGTGGCAGAATAAGTGCGATAGAGTTAAGTTCTATAAATAAAGTAATTTTTCTTTAGTTATGATTTTTTCTTTTATTTGATTGGTAGTCAGTTATCTTTGTGTTTTATTAGCTGTGGCTTTTTTTACTTTATTAGAACGTAAAGGACTGGGGTATATTCAGATTCGTAAAGGGCCAAATAAGGTTGGCTACTTTGGTTTGATTCAGCCATTGGCTGATGCCTTGAAGTTGTTTTTAAAGGAAGAAAATAATTTATTAAGAGCAAATAAATTTCCATATTTTTTAGCCCCTGTGTTAAGATTAGTGTTAAGTTTATCTTTATGGTCTTTGTACTGAAGTTTTTTTTATGTTTGATTTTTTAAATTTGGTTTGTTGTTTTTTCTTTGTGTCTCTGGTTTGAATGTTTATGGAACTATGATGGCTGGTTGGGCTTCTAATTCTAAATATTCTTTATTGGGGGGATTGCGAGCGGTAGCTCAAACTATTTCTTATGAAGTTACCTTGTTTCTGGTATTATTGTGCTCTATTGGATTATGTTGTAGTTTTGGGATACTTGATGTGATATTGAATCAGAAATTTATTTGAAGGAGTGTTTTAATGTTTCCTATCTTTTTGGTTTGGGTAACAATTTCTATTGCTGAGACTAATCGGGCTCCGTTCGACTTTGCAGAGGGTGAGTCTGAGCTAGTTTCTGGGTTTAATATTGAGTATGGAAGTGGGAGGTTTGCTTTATTGTTTTTAGCTGAGTATGGTAGAATTTTATTTATAAGAATGTTAACTACAGTTTTATTTTTTGGGAGTATAAGCGAGAGATTTTTGGAGCCTTTTTTTTTTTGGTTAAAGTCTAGGTTTTTTTCTTTTTTATTTATTTGGGTTCGAGGGAGATTTCCTCGTCTTCGGTATGATTTGTTGATAAAGTTGACTTGATTGAGGTTTTTACCTATTTCTTTGTTAATTTTAATGTGAGTTATGTGTATAATGTATTATTTTGTTTGGAGTGGAATCAGATAACAAATTTTATTTGATCTCTAGCTTCCAATGCTAGTATTTTTTAAACTATTATCTGTTGAATAGAAATGATAATAATAAGTTTAATGTCTTTGATTTTTTGTTTTTGTTTTTGCCTACCTTTTGCTATTCAGCCTTTGGGGTTGGGCAGAATTCTTCTGTGTTTAAGATTTTTGTTTAGATTAATTGTATTTTTTAGGAGAAGGAGATGGTTTGGTTTTGTTTTATTTTTGATTTATATTGGTGGAATATTGGTAATATTTGCTTATGTCACGGCATTAATACCTAATTTGATGTTGGGTGGGAAAAAAATGTTAAATTGTATTTTTTTTCTTTTTTTTTTTTGGTTGTTGATGTTAGGGATAAGGGAATTATTAGGGGTGAGAGAGGAAGGTGAAGGGAGATTTTTTTTTAATTTAGATATTTTGTTGAATTTTTTAGGAGGGTCTTTATTTTCTTCTTTTAATTTTTTTTGTATTACTGGGCTCGTTAGAGTTTTATTTATTGTTTTATTGTGTGTAGTTAAAATTTGTTATTTTAGTAATGGTCCTTTGCGGCCTTATAGATTGTATGCTTAAACCTATTCGTTCTTTTCATCCTATTTTGAAGATTGTTAATAAAACTTTTATTGATTTGCCTAGACCTGGAAATTTGTCTATTTGGTGAAATTTTGGCTCTTTATTATTTCTTTGCTTGATGATTCAAATTTTGACAGGATTATTTTTGGCTATACATTATGTAGCTAGTGTTGATTTAGCTTTTAGATCTGTTGTTCATATTGTTCGTGATGTTAATTATGGGTGGATAATTCGACTAATTCATGCTAATTGTGCTTCTTGGTTTTTTATTTGTTTATATTTTCATATTGGTCGGGGTTTATATTATGGATCTTTTGTAAATATTCATACTTGAAATTTAGGGGTAATTTTGTTTTTTTTAACTATAGGAACTGCTTTTATTGGTTATGTGTTGCCTTGAGGGCAAATGTCTTTTTGGGGGGCTACTGTTATTACTAATTTGGTGTCTGCTGTTCCTTATATTGGAAAGGAAGTTGTGCAGTGGATTTGAGGAGGTTTTGCAGTAGATAATGCTACTTTAACTCGGTTTTTTGCCTTTCATTATTTAGTTCCATTTTTAATTTTAGGTGTTAGGGTTTTACACTTGGTGTTCCTTCATGAGACTGGTTCTAATAATCCTTTAGGTTTAAGTAGGGATAGAGATAAAGTAACTTTACATTCTTTTTATATTTTGAAGGATTTAATGGGGTTTTTAGTTATAGTTTTTTTTTTAAGGATTGTTGTATTTTTGGAGCCTAACCTTTTAACGGATCCAGAAAATTTTATTCCGGCCAATCCTCTTGTTACCCCTGTGCATATTCAGCCTGAGTGGTATTTTTTATTTGCTTATGCTATTTTGCGTTCTATTCCTAATAAATTGGGAGGGGTAGTTGGATTGTTAATATCTATTCTTATTTTATTTTTTGTGCCTCTTTTACATTTAGGTAAATTTCGTTCTTTAAGGTTTTATCCCTTATGTCAGGTAATATTCTGATGTTTAATTTGTGTCTTTTTATTATTGACTTGAATTGGTAGTGAAGCGGTGGAAGAGCCTTTTATTATATTAGGACAAGTGTTTACTTTGAGTTACTTTTTTCTTTTTATGATTATTCCTTTAGGGGAGATATTTTGAGATTGAATTATTGTAAATTATGCTGTTCTTTAGGAGTAAATTGTTTTGAAAACAATTGGAAAGTGTTCGAAGCACTTAATGGCATTGCTAGAAGAAATATTATTTCTTCTTTGGTTTACAAGACCAATGCTGTAAAAGCTTTTCTAGCAGAAATGATAAGATTTTTTAATCCTTTAATAACGTTGGGGGTGATGGTAAGATTAAGGAGGGTGGTTAGTTTATGTTTGCAGCGTAAGCATCTTTTGAATATTTTATTGATTTTGGAACTTTTGATGCTAAGTTTGTTTTTGTTGTTAATATGTATGGGTAATGGGTTTGGAGGAGAAGGTTTAATAGTTTTTATTTTATTAGTTTTTGGTGCTTGTGAGGCAAGAATTGGATTGAGAATATTGGTTATTTTAATTCGTGCGTATGGAAATGATTACGTTTCTTCTTTAGTTATTAATAAGTGTTAGCTTTTTTTATTTTGAGATTAATAATAGGTTTAATGATTTTTAAATTGAAATATGGGTGATATATTATAAATTGAGTTTTTTTGGTGTTGTTTTTTCTTTTTAGATTAAATTTTTTTAGAAGAATAGGCGTGTCTAAAGTTTTGTTTAATTTTTTTTTGGATGAATATTCAATTTCTTTAATTATATTGAGATGTTGGATTTGTAGGTTAATAATTATTAGAAGATATAAAATTATGAATATAAATGAAAAATATAAAGAATTTCTTATTGTGGTTGTAGGGTTAAATTTTTTGATTGTGAGTATATTTTTTCAGAAAAGTTTAATTATGTTATATGTATTTTTCGAGGGTTCTTTAATTCCTACTTTAGTTTTGATTTTAATTTGGGGCTATCAGCCAGAGCGCTTGCAAGCGGGGATATATTTAGTTATTTATACTATCATTGGAGCTTTACCTTTTTTGATTAATGTATTTTTTTTATATAAGTTAAATGGACATTTAAATATTTTGTTTTCTTTATCTTGCTTTAGACTTTGTTTCCCTTTAAATATAATTTGATGAAGATTTATATTGTTAGTATTTTTAGTGAAGTTGCCTATCTATGGGGTTCATTTATGGTTACCTAAAGCTCATGTTGAGGCGCCGGTAGCGGGTTCTATGATTTTAGCAGGGTTATTGTTGAAATTAGGGGGTTATGGTTTGATTCGTTTAAGCTTTATGTTTTTTAAGGTTAATATTTTTATAAATTTTTTTTTCTTAAGGTTAGGTTTAATTGGTGGAATATTAAGAAGAATTATTTGTATTCGTCAGCGTGACATTAAATCATTGATTGCTTATTCTTCTATTGGTCATATGGGGATAATATTGAGCGGTGTATTAAGGGGGTCTGAATGAGGAATGAAAATGGGGATTTTTATAATAATTTGTCATGGTTTATGTTCATCTGGTTTGTTTTGCATAGCGAATATAAGTTATGAGAAAACGGGAAGTCGAAATTTAAGAATAAGTAAAGGTTTTTTGGGGAGAGCGCCTAGATTTAGTATATGATTTTTTTTATTGTGTTCTGTAAATATGGCTGCTCCGCCTAGCTTAAATTTATTGAGTGAGGTTGGGTTAATTATTAATTCATTATTTGTTTCTTTTTATTTTTGATTTTTTCTAGGAATTATAAGAATAATGTCGGCTGTATATAGGTTATTTTTATATACATCTACTCAACATGGGAAGATCTCTTCTTTTTGTTTATGTTATAATAGAATGAAAATAATAAATTATTTTATTCTTTTTTTTCATTGGATTCCTATTCAAATTTTAATTTTGTTGGTAGATTTGTTTTAGTTAGATTAATTTAAATGAATATTAAGTTGTGGTCTTAAAAGGAAGCTATGGGCTTATCTAACAATGAAATTTTTAAAAACTAGAGTTGGTTTGGCATTTAGATTTTTGTTTTTTGTTAGAATAGTGGGGTTAGTTTTAGAGTTCTTTTTATTAAGAAAAGGTAAGCTGTATTTACTGGAATTTTGTTTATTTAAGGTTAATTCTTGTTTGATAAGTTTTATGATTGTTTTCGATTGAGGAAGTGTGTTATTTAGAAGATTAGTTTGTTTTATTTCAGGTTGTGTAATGATTTTTAGTAAGAGTTATATAGAAAGAGATCCTTTTATTAACCGTTTTGTATGAATTGTTATATTATTTGTATGTTCTATAAATTTTTTAATTTTTATTCCCAGAATAGTTAGGCTGTTGTTAGGTTGAGATGGATTAGGTTTAGTATCTTTTTGTTTAGTAATTTATTATCAGAATTATAAATCTTTAGGAGCGGGGTTAATAACTGCGTTTATAAATCGGGTTGGTGATGTGGCAATTTTATTATCGATTGGTTGAAGATTTAGACAAGGTCATTTTAACGGACTTTTCATGTGAGATTTTGGTTTTTGTAGAATGGTAATATTAGGATTAATATTGGCAGGAATAACAAAAAGAGCTCAAATTCCGTTTTCTAGATGGTTGCCAGCAGCCATGGCTGCTCCTACTCCTGTGTCAGCTTTAGTACATTCTTCTACATTAGTTACTGCGGGTGTTTTTTTATTAATTCGTTTTTATCCTTTTTTAAGTAAGTTTTATTTTTTTAGTTTTTTTTTAAATATTGTTTCTATTTTGACTATGTTTATAGCGGGGGTGGCTGCTACTTGTGAAACAGATTTAAAAAAAATTATTGCTCTTTCGACGTTAAGACAGTTAGGAGTGATGATGTTTAGGGTTAGAATAGGATTTTCTGTATTGGCTTTATTTCATCTTTTTACGCATGCTTTATTTAAAGCTTTGTTATTTTTATGTGCGGGTAGATTTATTCACTCTTTTAGAAATAATCAAGATATTCGGAAGATAAGTCAGTTGTGAAGGGAGCTACCTGTTTCTAGAACTTGTTTTAATATTGCGAACTTAGCTCTTTGTGGGTTTCCTTTTATAGCTGGTTTTTATTCTAAAGATTTAATTATTGAAATAATGTTATTTAATGAAATAAATTATTTTAGGGTTTTTTTAATAGTAACGTCGACTATATTAACTGCAATATATTCAGTACGAACGTCTGTTTATGTTTTTTGATCTGAGTTTAAGCAAAATGTTATAAGAAATTCAGGGGATGAAGAGGCTTATATACTTATTCCTGTGATTATATTAAGAGTAGGGGCTTTGTGTGGTGGGAGAATTTTGAGATGGATATTAATTGTTCCTTTGGAAGTTCCGGTTATTAGAAGTAGGGATAAAGTTGTGGGTTTAATAGTTACTTTAGTTGGGAGATTTATTATATATTTGATGTTAAAAGGATTTATATTAAAAGATTTGAATATTGTAAGTTTGTTTTTAATTAATATATGGTTTATAAGAAGGTTAAGAAATAATTTTGTTAGAGTGAAATGAATGGATGTTAGGGTTAAAATATATAAGTATTTAGATTTAGGTTGAGCTGAGTTTTTAGGGGGGGAAAAAATTTTTGAATTAATAAAAAAAGTAAGCCAGAGTAATCAAATTAATCAAGGTAATTATTACAATTTTTTTATTGGTTTTATGTTAAATGGAATTTTATTTTTTTTAGTTTTTCTGTTTTTTTGATAACTAAGTAGCTTATATGAGAGCATTACATTGAAGCTGTAAAGGAGCTATAATAGCCGTAGTTAATATAGATAAAAATAATTTTATTTTATTTATTTAGGATGATCATCTGAATAAAGAGAAATGAGGAGGGAGAAAATGTAAGCTTGGATTATAGCGATTCCAATTTCAAATATAAAATAAAAGATTTGGATAATTGTGAGAATGACAATAATAAAAAAAGAAAAACAAAAAAATCTAATACTTAAGTAACTTCCGATTAGGCCTAAGATAATATGTCCTGCTCTTATATTAGCTGCCAATCGGATTGATAGGGTTAATGGGCGAACTGAAATTCTTACAGTTTCTACTAGAACTAAAAAGGGGTTTAGAATTCTAGGAGCTCCGGAAGGTAAAAAATGGCTGATTACTTCTGAAAAGTTAAAAAAAAATCCTGAAAGAATTAAGGATAATCAAAGAGGGAAACCTAAAGAAAATGCAAATGTTAGATGACTAGATAGTCTAAAAACATACGGTAATAGTCCTGTAAGATTGATAAAAATTAATAAACAAAATAATGAAACCAAAAAGATAGTAAACCCTGAAATATTTTTTCCTACGGTTCGGGAAATTTGAAGAGTTATGAAGGACTTAGGGAACAAGATAGCGTTTGTTAAATGAGAGGGAGAAATTCAAAAGTTGGTGTGGGTTATGACTAAAGGTAGAATACTAAGAATTCAAATAATTGGAGAGAAAGATAGGATAGTAAAATTTTGATCATCGAAGCTAGAAAAAATATCTATTATCATTTTAGTAGGCTATCATATTCATTTTGTATTTTTTAAATGAGTATGTTTGTTAGGGTAGAAAATTATATATTTTTTATCTTTTATTCATCAGATTATAATTATTAAAATAATTAATCTTATCCAAAAAACAATAAAAAGAGTGATTCAATTTAATGGGGCTAATTGTGGCATAAAGAAATACTATTTTTAGCAACTAAAGCTTGACAAACTTTTATTATTATTTAACTAATTTCTTATTAAGATGTTGAATAAAGGATTCATTTAATAAATGTATTTCTGTCTACGACTTCTAAAACAATAGGTATGAAAGAGTGATTTGCTCCACAAATTTCAGAGCATTGACCATAAAAAATTCCTGGATAGTTACTAAAAAATCTTAATTGATTTAATCGTCCGGGAACTGCGTCGGCTTTAATGCCCATAGAGGGCACAGTTCAGGAATGTAGGACGTCTGCGGCGGTTACTAAAACTCGGATTTTGGTTTTTATTGGGACTACTCTACGGTTGTCAACATCTAGTAGGCGATATTGGCCTGAGGATATTTCTTCTGTAGGCAATATGTAGGAATCAAATTCTAGGTTTATAAAATCTGAATATTCGTATCTTCAATATCATTGGTGTCCAATGGCTTTAATTGTTAAAGCAGGCTCTTCAATTTCATCTAGTAAATAAAGAAGGCGTAAAGAAGGAAGGGCTAGAAAAATTAAAACAATAGCCGGAAGAATAGTTCAAATTGTTTCAATTTCTTGTCTTTCTAAGGTTGAACGGGCTATAAAGGTGTTTGATAAAAGTGAAATAGCTGCGTATGATAAAAGGGTAATAATTATAATTAAAATTAATATAGCATGATCGTGAAAGAAAATCAGTTGTTCTATTATAGGGGATGCTGCGTCTTGAAAGCCTCATTGTCCTCAAAAAGCCATTTCTATAGTTTATTTTAACACAATTGCTCCGGTTTCTTCAGCTCCATGAAAATCTAATGGAATTATATTATCTCACTCTAAATTAGTCCTTAGGTGAGTTCTTCAGATGATTCCTCGTTGAGAGATTAATCTTTCTCATACAATAAATATAAAAAATAATACTGCAATAAATGAAATTAGTGATCCAATAGATGAAAGAACGTTTCATTTTAAATAACAGTCTGGGTAATCAGAGTATCGCCGTGGTATGCCTCTTAAGCCTAAAAAATGTTGTGGAAAGAAGGTTAGATTTACACCAATAAATATTACTACAAAATGTGCTTTAGTTCATCGTTCATGTAAGGATAGTCCTGTAATTAAAGGGTATCAGTAATTAAAGGCCCCAAAAAGGGCAAATACTGCTCCTATGGATAAAACATAATGAAAATGAGCTACAACGTAGTATCTGTCATGAAGTATAATATCTAGAGAAGAGTTAGAAAGGACAATTCCGGTAAGACCTCCTACAGTAAAGAGGAAAATAAATCCTAAAGCTCATAATATAGGTGTTTCATATTTAATTCGAGCACCGTAAATAGTTGCTAATCATCTAAAAATTTTAATTCCTGTTGGTACTGCAATAATTATTGTTGCGGCTGTAAAATAAGCTCGTGTGTCTACATCTATTCCGACTACAAATATATGATGGGCTCATACAATAAATCCTAGTAAACCAATTGCTAGTATTGCATAAATTATTCCTAATGTTCCAAAAGTTTCCTTTTTTGATCTGTAATGTATTACAATATGAGAAATTATACCAAATCCTGGAAGAATTAAAATATAAACTTCAGGGTGACCAAAAAATCAGAAGAGGTGTTGGTATAAAATAGGATCTCCTCCTCCTGCTGGGTCAAAAAAGGCAGTGTTAAAATTTCGATCAGTTAAAAGTATAGTAATACCTCCAGCTAAAACTGGAAGGGATAGAAGTAAAAGGATTGCTGTAATTTTTACAGATCAAACGAAAAGTGGGAGACGTTCTAATTGTATTCCTTTTCATCGTATATTAAAAACGGTTGTAATGAAGTTTACTGCTCCTAGAATAGAAGAAACTCCGGCAAGATGTAGTGAAAAGATGGCTAGGTCTACTGAACCTCCGGCGTGGGCAATATTTCTAGCTAGAGGGGGGTATACAGTTCATCCTGTACCTACTCCTCTTTCTACAGCTGCTGATGCTAAGAGGAGACAAAGAGCTGGAGGCAAAAGCCAAAATCTTATATTATTTAATCGTGGAAAGGCTATGTCAGGTGCGCCAAGTATAAGTGGGACTAATCAATTTCCAAATCCTCCAATTATTATAGGTATTACTAAGAAAAAAATTATTACAAAAGCATGTGCTGTAACAATTACGTTATAAAGTTGATCATCTCCTAACAATGCGCCTGGTTGACCTAATTCAGCTCGAATTAAAAGTCTTAAGGCTGTTCCAACTAAGCCTGATCAAATTCCAAATAAGATATATAAAGTTCCAATATCTTTGTGGTTGGTAGAGAAAAGTCATCGCATATAAAAACGAGTTGAGAGAAAAAAGTACTAAAAATCCTATTAAATTAATTGTTACACCTATGGATTTAATTATAGAGGGTCTGAAATGTATAGTTGAGATTGTTTTTTGATTTGTTAAAATCAAAGAAAAACTTAAAGTTAAATAATAATAGAGGGTTATCATTGAGCCGATAACTAGGATAGCAGCTGGAATAAGATTTCTTGCTCTTAAAAGCTTTAACAAAATTATTCATTTACCGAAGAAGCCTAAAAGAGGAGGGATTCCTCCTAAAGATAATAAAAAAAAAGACATAAAGTTTCGTGAATATCTGTTTCATAAAAAAACATTGGAAAAATTTTTATTATTTATTGATTCTTCAAAATTTAAGCTTCTTGAGATAAAAATTATAATAAGTCTGTATAATAGAAAGTAAACTCCACAATAGGAGAGTCTAATTGTTGTTCTGGTTAAAATTCATCCTATATGAAGAATAGAGGAATAAGCTAAAATTGCACGAATAGAAGTTTGATTAATTCCTCCGACGCCGCCGATAAGAGTAGCTGCAAGTAATATGAAGATTAGTATAAAGTTATGGATATTTATAAAAGATGAAAGTATGAATAGAGGAGTAATTTTTTGTCAGGTTAATAAAATTAAATTGGAATTTCATGATAAACCGGCAACGACTCTAGGAATTCAAAAATGAAACGGAGCTGCGCCAAGTTTTATAAAAAGTCCAAAAAAAATTAATGTCCTTTTAGCTATTCTGTCTAAAAAGTTTATTTCTCATGTGCAAAAGTTTCATCTTATAATTAAGACACCAAAAAGGAGAAAAACAGAGCTGATACTCTGAATGAGAAAATATTTTACGCCAGATTCTGTCTCTCCGCTTTTTCCTTTTTGAACTATAATAGGGACAAAACCAATTAAGGTGAGTTCCAAGCCGAGTCAAACTCTAAATCAATGAGAAGAAGAAATTGAGAAAATGGTTCCAAACATAAGAATAAAGGTGAATAAAGAAATAAATGGAAAATTGGTCATTAAAAGAAAAACGGAATTGAACCGCTTAAATATTAGTTAGCAGCTAGTATTTGAACCATTCTACTTTTAGGTATAAGTTAAAAATCATTGTAATCTGCCTTCCGATCATTCGTGAAAGGTACCAATAGTTAAAATTAATAAGACAATAATTCTTCTCAATAATGAAAAAATATCAATAGAAATTTTTATAGTAATCAAAAAAGGAAGTAGTAGAACAATCTCGATATCAAAAACTAAGAAAATTACAGTAATCAGAAAAAATCGAAGTGAGAAAGGAGTTCGTGCTGAATTTTTAGGATCAAACCCGCACTCAAATGGTGATATTTTTTCTCGGTTTATTATTTTTTTTTTATATAAAAAAAGTCTTAAATTAATTAAAATGCCTCTTAAGAAAACAATAAAAGTTATAGCTAAAGAAATAAGAATCATAAATACTAAAGAATTTTCTTATAATTTACAACATCAATGTAATCCGTTCTTCCGGCGTAGTATCGAATATATAAATAACTTATTCCTTTTTGGTTAACATCCAAATGCTCTATAGAGCTTTTATTCAAACCCTAAAGTAGGCGTTACTACTGTTAGTTGGGTCGAAACCAAGTATGAACTTTCATTATTAGGGTGGAATAAAGGTGAAACCCTATTTTTTAACTGCAAATTAAAACTTTTTTTTAAAGTATTATTCCTAAGGATAAATAAATATCGTTTCTAAATTAAAAGTTTAGTACCTACTAGGTTACTTAGAATATTAAGAGCCTCATCAGTAAATAGAAATGTAGAGAAATAGTCAAACAACATCTACAAAATGTCAATATCAGGCAGCTGCTTCAAAGCCAAAGTGATGATTTCTTGAAAAGTGGAATTTTAGATTTCGTCATAAAGTAATTAAAAGAAAAGTCGACCCAATGAGGACGTGAAGGCCATGAAAGCCCGTGGCTACAAAAAAAGTTGACCCATAACAGCTATCTGCGATGCTAAAGGAGGTTTCTATATATTCTCCTGCTTGAAGAAATGTAAAATAAATTCCTAATATAACTGTAATAAGTAAAGCAATAGAAGTGTTTTTTTGGTTACTGTCGAGAAGGCTATGATGTGCTCAGGTTACACTAACCCCAGAACCTAATAGAACAGCTGTATTAAGTAGAGGAATTTGAAAAGGGTTTAATGGTATAATACCTGTTGGAGGTCAACAAGCTCCGATTTCTAAGCAAGGAGCTAATCTAGAGTGAAAATAGGCTCAAAAAAATGCAAAAAAAAAAAGAACTTCTGAGGTAATAAATAGAATTATTCCTCAACGTAATCCTTGTGATAC